CTTTAACACCAGCTTTGAATCCAGCACTTGCTTTAGTCTCTGTTTGTGGTGACATAAGTCCCTCCCTACAACTCATGAATTAAGAATTCTTACAACAACAGGGTCTACTCGATATGTATTAGGCGTAAATAACTCAAAACCTTTGACAACAATTTTTCAAACACAAAATATTTAACGAATATTATAAACTAATTAAAATGTTAAAATTGGTTTGTTATTAGACCATGTATTTGATAAATAAAATACATCATTATTGTATATCTATATTATTGTATACTCTTTTATATATATGGTGCAACCCAATCCTTGTTTTGCAAGTTTATAATGGAGGAGTATATCCCTTCTTATTATTAATCTAAGAAATGAAATACTAATAAAAATTCCCTCTTGACAGTGATATATGTTGTATATGTAAATCCTAGATGTGAAACTAGGCATAAATCGTAGTATAAAATACAAAAATCCATAAAAAAAAAAATAAAGATTGGTTGAACTTGAAAATTTCATCATTCAATGTGTAGTGTAAATGATTGAATTGGATTCATTTGAGTGGTACAAACTAAATCGAATGCTAACTCCATTTATTTATTATTGAATTAACTGATCAATTTGATATCGGACATATTTTTTTCAGTACTATTCAAAAATTTCGACATATTTCACTTTATTATTATGAGAATAAATCCTACTACTTCTGGTCTTGGCGTTTCCACGCTTGAAGAAAAAAACCTAGGGCGTATCGCTCAAATTATTGGCCCGGTATTGGATGTCGTTTTTACCCCCGGCAAAATGCCTAATATTTATAATGCTTTAGTAGTTAAGGGTCGAGATACTGCCGGTCCACAAATTAATGTTACTTGCGAGGTACAACAATTATTAGGAAATAATCGAGTTAGAGCTGTCGCTATGAACGCTACAGATGGGCTGATGAGAGGGATGGAAGTGATTGACACGGGAACTCCTCTAAGTGTTCCAGTCGGAGGAGCTACTCTTGGACGAATTTTCAATGTTCTTGGGGAGCCTGTTGATAATTTAGGTCCCGTAGATACTCGTACAACATCTCCTATTCATAGATCGGCGCCTGCCTTTATACAGTTAGATACAAAATTATCAATCTTTGAAACAGGAATTAAAGTAGTGGATCTTTTAGCTCCCTATCGCCGTGGAGGAAAAATAGGGTTATTTGGAGGAGCTGGAGTAGGTAAAACAGTACTCATCATGGAATTGATCAACAACATTGCCAAAGCTCATGGAGGCGTATCCGTATTTGGCGGAGTAGGCGAACGTACTCGTGAAGGAAATGATCTCTACATGGAAATGAAAGAATCTGGAGTGATTAATGAAAAAAATATTGCAGAATCAAAAGTGGCTCTAGTCTATGGTCAAATGAATGAACCCCCGGGAGCTCGTATGAGAGTTGGTTTGACTGCCCTAACCATGGCAGAATATTTCCGGGATGTTAATGAGCAAGACGTACTTTTATTCATCGACAATATCTTTCGTTTCGTCCAAGCAGGATCGGAAGTATCCGCCTTATTAGGGAGAATGCCTTCTGCAGTAGGTTATCAACCTACACTTAGTACAGAAATGGGTTCTTTGCAAGAAAGAATTACTTCTACCAAAGAGGGATCCATAACTTCGATCCAAGCAGTTTATGTACCTGCGGACGATTTGACCGACCCTGCTCCTGCCGCGACATTTGCACATTTAGATGCTACTACCGTACTATCAAGAGGATTAGCTGCCAAAGGTATTTATCCGGCAGTGGATCCTTTAGATTCCACGTCAACTATGTTACAACCTCGGATTGTTGGCGAGGAACATTATGAAATTGCGCAAAGAGTTAAGCAAACTTCACAACGTTACAAAGAGCTTCAAGACATTATAGCTATACTTGGGTTGGACGAATTATCCGAGGAGGACCGTTTAACTGTAGCAAGAGCACGAAAAATTGAGCGTTTTTTGTCACAACCCTTCTTCGTGGCAGAAGTATTTACTGGTTCTCCAGGTAAATATGTTGCTCTCGCAGAAACAATTAAGGGGTTTCAATTGATTCTTTCCGGAGAATTAGATGGTCTTCCCGAGCAGGCCTTTTATTTGGTGGGTAACATTGATGAAGCTACCGCGAAAGCTATGAACTTAGAAGGGGAGAGCAATTTGAAGAAATGACCTTAAATCTTTGTGTACTGACTCCTAATCGAATTATTTTGGATTCAGAAGTGAAAGAAATCATTTTATCTACTAATAGTGGCCAAATTGGTGTATTACCAAACCATGCCCCTATTGCTACAGCTGTAGATATCGGTCTTTTGAGAATACGCCTCAATGACCAATGGTTAACTGTGGCTCTGATGGGCGGTTTCGCTAGGATAGGTAATAATGAGATCACTATTTTAGGAAATGATGCAGAGATGAGTACTGACATTGATCCGCAAGAAGCTCAACAAGCTCTTAAAATAGCTGAAGCTAACTTAAGTAGAGCTGAAGGTAAGAAACAGGC